TTTTTCTATCTATTTTATATATATCAATAAAATTTATATCAATAAAATATAAATCGATTTTTGTCGTTATAAAAGACACTCTTTTATAGTAACAATAATAAATTTAGTATGATATAAATAGAACAAAAGAGGAAATAGCAAAGAAACAAAAAGGTTATACAAGGCTATATACAAATCATCCACATTTTTTTTATTTCATTAATTGAATTTTATTTGTTGATTAGGGCGAAGTTCCGTAAAAACCCCCGCCCTTTTTGAAATATCATGAACAGTTCCTGTAGGTTGAGCACCTTTTTCAAGGAAATATAGAATAGCAGGAACATTTAAATAGATTTGATTCTTTATCGGGTCATAAAAACCCACTTTACGAAGATCTCTTCCCTCTCGTCGGGATCGAACATCAATTGCAACGATTCGATAAATGGCTCATTGGGATAGATGAACAATACTCCCCCCCCCCTAGAAACGTATAAGAAGTTTTCTCCTCGTACGGCTCGAGAAAATTCTAAATTATGTCTATGTATAGAATCATAATAACAAATAGATCCATAAAATCATCAAATTCATTATATTATTGATTTTAGTTTAAATACTTTTTCTTAGTCTTCCCCCCCCCCAAAAAAAAAATTATTTGTATCCTCATAACTCAAGTTGAATAACTCTCAAATAACTCAAAAGAAACCTTTTAGGTATTAAATTTATTGAGTGGTCTCTAACCCTTTTTGTCTGTCTCCTTTAGAATCTATTTTGATTCTTAAATATGATCTGGTTGTTGAGACAATTGAAAACGGTATTTCCTTGTTCCAGGATCTTTATCTTTGCCTTGAATCATTGGGTTTAGACATTACTTCGGTGATCTTTAAATCGTTTCAAAACGGCAGCAACATACCATTTTTTGTGATTTCTTTCTATCAAAGAATCGTATGAATGGTTGATTCCTACGTAATACACTTTACTTTTGATTTGATTTGATCAAAAGAGTTTTAGCAATTCCAACAAAATTAACTTTTAAATTTTATCGAATTGGATCCTTTAGATTTATATATCTAAAATATACTTACGAAGTTGTTCCAATTTATTGATCGATACTAACCTTAGATTCTTGCCCTTGAGAAATTAATCAATACGTTCTACTCGAGCTCCATCGTGTACTATTTACATGGCAACACTCTCAAAAATGAGGGTTCCAGTGGAACAGAACAAATGATGTCGAGCCAAGAGCACTTTCGTTCCTATATAATATAAAAAAGTGGTGGATGTAAGAATCCACAGCTGATCATGTCCTTCAAGTCGCACGTTGCTTTCTGCCACATCGTTTTAAACGAAGTTTTACCATAACATTCCTTCAGTTTGGAACCAGTATGTAATTGATTCAATTATGAAATCGTGAATAATCATCGGTTCGGTCGGTACATAATAATCTATACTTTTTTCTTCTATATGAAGAATGGATAATGTATGACGAAGTCTCAACAAGAATTCAATCAATTTAACCCCATTGTTTATAATTTTTTTTTAATTATAACTAACATAACATGAATAAATAAACACGAATAAACAAGTTATTTTGAATCTCTATCTTCAAGTAACGTGATAGGATAAATTCAACAATTTAACACTTCTTAGAGTACCAAGAACTCATAAGAAATCATTAAAAAGATTTAATTGATTGAATAGTTTCCTACCCTATATAATTATTTGCATAAGGTTTTACAGTAAGTACCATTCGCTTTTTATCATCATTAAGAGAAAGATAAATCCATATTGGATTAAACCATCAATGATTAATAAAAAAAAAAGACTGATGTAAGGAAAGATTGAAGATTTAGGTTGTTATTTTTTCGTATTTCATATTGTAAAATCAGTAATATTTAACAAATCAAAATTTCGTTTCATATGCGTGTTATTTGAACTAGATTAAATTTGTGAAAAAGATATGATTAATAATAAAAAAAAAAAAAGAAATAAGAATCACATTCTATAACAATATTATACTCTTAAACGGAAGACTGGTCGAAAAGATAATCTTTATTTTGATATATTTTATTATGATATAGATTATGATATAGATATATATTTTATTTTTTATTATAGATTAATAAAATGATCGTGGGTCAGGTATGTTCTGGGACGGAAGGATTCGAACCTCCGAATAGCGGGACCAAAACCCGTTGCCTTACCACTTGGCCACGCCCCATTTCTAGTCGACACTAATAAACACTAATATTGGTACTGGTTGTTCGTCAACTCAAGTCTAAATATCTATTATCTATAAAATAGATTACTAGAATTTTTATACATGTAGACGTAGAATTAAACAGAATTTATTGATCATTACATATAATTCAATTAAGATATTGTATGAAAGTATGGTTTATTCTATTCTCTTTTGATTTGAGAATTGAAGGATTTTTGATTGGGTGAGTTCAAATCAAAGAAAGTTTTTTGGTCTATCTTATTTTCTTTTTATTCATTTTTCTTTTCTTTTCTATGAATAATAACATATTTATAATAATAAAATAATAAAAAACTCAATTTATTAATAACTCAATCAAAATAAATAAAATACAATTATCCTCAAGAACAAAATGTTTGTTATGCTTAATATATTTAGTTTGATCTGTATCTGTCTTAATTCTGCTCTTTATTCAAGTAGTTTTTTCGTCGCCAAATTGCCCGAGGCCTACGCTTTTTTAAATCCAATCGTAGATTTTATGCCAGTAATACCCCTGTTTTTTTTTCTCTTAGCCTTTGTTTGGCAAGCTGCTGTAAGTTTTCGATGATATCTTTAATTTAATAATGTCTAGACAAATTCATGATTTATTGAAAAAAAAAAAATTCAAAGAAAAGAATTGATAAGATCAGATAAGTCTTACACCCTCAATTCAAATATTGAAATTCTTGTACAACCGCGAAAAATCTGGATCACCCCACTTTATTTCTTGGTGTCAAAATAAAAAATCAAAATAGTAGGGTATGCGGTATAAAAACGGAGAATCTATTCTCTTTTTTACTAAAAAAAATCTTGGAGATTATGTAATGCTTACTCTCAAACTATTTGTTTACACGGTAGTGATATTCTTTGTTTCTCTCTTTATTTTCGGATTCCTGTCTAATGATCCAGGACGTAATCCTGGACGTGAAGAATAAAAGATAAGATTTTTGTTTTCCTTGCTTGATTTTAAAATGTTCTTAGTAGGATTTTATCTATTACACATTTTTAACTATTAAAAATAAAAAGAGCTCGCGAAAAATTCGAAAGAAAATACCAAGTCATCAACAAAAACGGAAAGAGAGGGATTCGAACCCTCGGTACGAAAAACTCGTACAACGGATTAGCAATCCGACGCTTTAGTCCACTCAGCCATCTCTCCTCCCAATTGAAAAAGGATAATACTATGTTACATTATAAAAAATAAGGATTGAAAGAGCCCTTCATAATATTTTTTTTCATCCGAGAGTACTTTTTAGTTCCACGGCCCGGCTAAGTACTGACCAGGCCGGGCCCGCCATTTATTGTTCCAACGAATCATAAATAATTTTTTTTTATTTGAAAACTAAAATACTTGCTTGTTATTACGATTGGAAACATAAAAACTCTTTTGATTTCTATGATATAGAATCAAATGATATCGAATCAAAGTGTCGTTTCTTATCTTAATTCTTAATTTTTTATATTTATTCTTTATTTTCTTTATTCCTTTTATTTTAGTAAAGTAAATAAATAACAAAAAGGGAGCTGTGGATTCTTGCACAATACATTTTCATGTATGTTATGGCTTAAGTAGTTTTGTCGAGACGTCTAGGTCAAAAACCTCCGGCAAAAAAACACTTGTTATTTAGTTTTAGTTATTGAAATTTAATGAATTCTCTTTTCCGAATCTCATTGGGTTCTCTGATACAACACGTAAACGCTCTAATTTTCATGATTATTTTATGATCCTATCCTTTCTTTTTACTCTTTTCACTTTTTATTACGACCCATTTTCTTGTTCGACAAAAGGTTCATTTATATACAATAATCGGATTGTAGCGGGTATAGTTTAGTGGTAAAAGTGTGATTCGTTCTATAATCCTTTATATAGTTAAGGGGTCTTTCGGTTTGATTAATATTTCATTCCGACCAAAAACTTTATTTCTTAAAAGGATTTAATCCTTTACCTCTCAATGAAAAATTCGAGGAAGAATATACATTCTCGTGATTTGTATCCAAGAATCAATTAAAAATTGAAAAATTGGATTATGAGATTACGAAACATAATTTTTTTTTTTTATTAGATCAATACTTCTAATTGAATAAGTATGAGTAAAGGATCCATGGATAAAGATAGAAAGTGGCTTTCTAATCGTAACTAAATCTTTAATTTGGAATTTGTATTACGGAAATTGAAGCAAAATGGCTATTAAACAATGACTTTGGTTTACTAGAGACATCGACAAATTTTTTTAGCTCGGTAGAAACAAAATGCTTTTCCTAAGGATTCTCTCACATAGAAATAGAGAACGAAGTAACTAGAAAGGTTGTTATAATATAATCCCCCTCTTTTCTATAGGGATCGTCTAGAAAGCGGGTTGTTCTGAATACATTCAGACAGAAAAGCTGACATAGATGTTATGGGTGGAATTTTTTTTTTCGTTCATGTCTTAATATAGGAATTTATACATCTTCCATAAAGGAGCCGAATGAAACCAAAGTTTCACGTTCAGTTTTGAATTAGAGACGTTAAAAATGATGAATCAACGTCGACTATAACCCCTAGCCTTCCAAGCTAACGATGCGGGTTCGATTCCCGCTACCCGCTTTTACTTTATTTTTTTATTAAATTAATAAGAAATAAGAAAAAAATAATAAGAAATAAGAAAAAAATAGAATGAAATATTTTGAGATTTTTCTTATTTTATAAAAAATTTTATGAATATAATTAATGTAATGCATCATTGACTTGAATACGGAATTCCCGGAATTGGTTCAACTATTTTTCCGAACAAGAAATAGGAAA